AAATGGCAGTTCCAAAAAAACGTACTTCTGCATCAAAAAAGCGTATTCGTAAAAATATTTGGAAAAGGAAAGGATATGGGACAGCGTTAAAAGCATTTTCCTTAGGGAAATCTCTTTCTACCGGGAATTCAAAAAGTTTTTTTGTGCGCAAAAAAAATAAGTAATAAAACGTTGGAATAATCTGAATCGACTTGACTCAAAAAATTGACTCATTTCAAAAATCAAATTAATGAATTCCATTACCTATTGAGTTAATCAATATGAAATGGAATTCGCTCCGCTCTTAGAATATGTCGAATAAGAATTCTTCTGTTTACCTTACTCAATTAAAAAAAAAGAAAAAATACTTTCTTTTTGTTGACAAAAGAATAAACAAAAGATACTCCATTTTCTTTTTAGTATATTTTCTCATTTCCAAGGCGGGGAGTCTTATTTTCCGCATCTCCCTATTTGTTACAATAATACAACTTTTGATTTTTTCTCTATATCCACTTTTTCTCTCTATCTATAGAAGAGAGAATAGAAAATCTTGAATCTTTAGTTACTAAAATCATTGAAACTAATTGATTCAAATTTGAAACCCTTTTGTGTAACTTTCTGACTTTTTGATTTTCTCTGAATTCCTATATACACCCCCATATATCTCTCGCGATCAACCCAATCAAGAAAATCAAAAACACTTAGTGAAGAGAGTCTGGATAAATAATGTATCAATTTTGAGTGATCCAAAATAGGTTTTTTTTTTCTTTTGGATTCATTAAGAAAATGGATTTTTTTTGAGTTCTATCCTATTAATTGATAATAAAACTATCTAGTTTTAAAGAGTTCAAGTTGAGGAGAGTCGAAAATACACGAAAATCTTAAGAAAACTAAGGCCCTAAACTAAAATAATGAACCTTTAAATACCTATTTGAACTAATTTTTATTCATCCATTTGAATCTTTCCTAAAAAATATTGCAACCAATTGAATTCTTAAATCTAGACGATTGCTTATTCATAGGCTATTATGAGTTCAAGACAAGCCGCTATGGTGAAATTGGTAGACACGCTGCTCTTAGGAAGCAGTGCTAGAGCATCTCGGTTCGAGTCCGAGTGGCGGCATGCCATCTTCTAAAAAAACTAAATAGATCCTATAATGAATTCAATTCCTGATTTCTTGTAATTAAAGAACTCCTTTAATATTTTTATGATATTTTCAACCTTAGAGCATATATTAACTCATATTTCTTTTTCGATCGTTTCAATTGTAATTACAATTCATTTGATAACCTTTTTAGTCGATGAAATCCTAAAACTCTACGATTCATCAGAAAAGGGCATGATAATGACTTTTTTCTGTATAACAGGATTATTAGTTACTCGTTGGATTTATTCGGGACATTTTCCACTAAGTAATTTATATGAATCATTAATCTTCCTTTCATGGAGTTTCTCGCTTATTCATATAGTTCCGTATTTCAAAAAAAAGAAAAATTTTTTAAGCACAATAATCGGCCCAAGTGCTATTTTTACCCAAGGCTTTGCTACTTCAGGTCTTTTAACTCAAATACACGAATCTGAAATATTAGTACCCGCTCTTCAATCCGAGTGGTTAATAATGCACGTAAGTATGATGATATTGGGCTATGCAGCCCTTTTATGTGGATCATTATTATCAGTAGCACTTCTAGTCATTGCAGTTAGAAAAAACAGAAAGTTTTTTTTTATAAGTAATCATTTATTAAATTTAAATAGGTCATTTTTCTTTGGTGAAATCGAATACATGAATGAAAGAAGCAATGTTTTACAAAATACTTCTTTTTTTTCTCCGAAGAATTATTACAGGTCGCAATTTATTCAACAATTGGATTATTGGAGTTATCGGGTTATTAGTCTAGGATTTATCTTTTTAACCATAGGGATACTTTCTGGAGCAGTATGGGCTAACGAAGCATGGGGATCATATTGGAGTTGGGACCCAAAGGAAACTTGGGCATTTATTACTTGGATCGTATTCGCGATTTATTTACATATTCGAACCAATAGAAAATGGAAGGGTATAAATTCCGCAATTGTGGCGTCTATTGGCTTTCTTATAATTTGGATATGCTATTTTGGGGTCAATCTATTAGGAATAGGACTACATAGTTATGGTTCATTTACATTAACATCTAATTGAATTCAAAAGGATTCAAAAAAGACTCTTACGAATAGAAAAATGTACAGTGCATATGAGATAAAAAATGAACTGATGAGAACCCTGTGAATCACGACAATATTTGATTCACAGGGTTCGCGCCGATTCAAATTCATTTTTTACTTAACTTAAGAGAAGAAGAAAAAGCCTTCTTTTTGTCATTGTATAACGAACGATTAAAAAAAAATCCTATGATTTTTTCTTTTTTTTTTTTTATTCATCAAAACTATCTATAAAAAGAATTAGATAGAATAACTTCGACCTTGTCAACTGATAGTGAAAGAACAAAATCGGGGTACATACCAATACCTAGTATGGGTAAA